TTGGGCATTGATTATCGGGCGCTCAACAAGGTAACCTAACCATCAAGAACAAGCATCCACTTTGATTGCAGACGCATATCCTTTCCCGTTCGCGTCTTTTGTCTAAACTGGAATCTGTGGTGAAAGATCAAAATCTTTTCAGGTATCTTTCTTCACTCGCCCATTATAGACAAGACTGGGAAAGATTGGTCGTCTAAGGAAGGAATACCAACTATTGATTTTAGAGCTCCCGTCTTATTCAATTTTTTTTAGATGAATTTGACCGAGCTTTCTAAGAACAGTTTCCAAAAATGCCACACGCTCGTTATGATTATGAAATTTGCGTTCCTCTTGGGATTGGAAAATGGAAGGAATTTCATGTACCCAAATGGGAGGAGTTATTGAATGGACTAGGTCTTGTTGGAAAGGTTATGTGTTTAGTCCCGACCCAGTTACTTGTATTGGGGCTTTCATATCTGTGGACGATAATGGCTTTATTCAGATTATTGAAACCGGTTCTTTGGAATAGTTGTTTTTGATAAGGGCTTAGTTACATTTTTTGTTCAAATATACATATCTTTATACCTACTTTTCGACCCAAGACCTTACCTTAATCACCGGAAAACCCCTTTTTTTATTTCAAGCTCAGTGGTAGAGCGGTCGGCTGGTAACTGACTAGTCGGGCGTAGGTTCGAATCCTACTTGAAAAGCTTCCCTGGACTTTTTTGACTCTCTGCTTACTCCAGCCGTAAGTAAACTCGTAGAATGGGATGTCATCCGCTGACTCCTAATTGCGAGAAGAGAATTTCCCTCCTAAGTCATCGAAAAAGAGGAGGCCTAGCTATGAAAAGGCTCCACGGATGACTGGGGCTTAGGGCAAAAGAAAAGGAAGATCGTCTTGACTCTCTTAACTATGGGAAAATAGTTAGAATGTAAACGAAACACATGCTTCACTCTCGCTTTCAGTATTTTGACAAGAGGGGCCGAGTTGATTGAGTTGTCCTCTCAAAAGAAGAGACTGGCTAGAGATCTCTTTATCAAAATCTTTGGAATAAATGGTTGCCCATGAATCTAGGTACCAATTAGGATCATAATATTATAGCTAGGAAAGATGCATTGCAGCAAAGGACCAGGGGAGCTTTAAAACACCTGGATATGAGCGATCAGATCGATGCTAGCATTTTATAACTTACCCATCTTTTCCCACCAACCTGTGTTATCTAGCGCGGTCTTGCTAAAGCTAAATCTCCCTCTCGACACGAGAAAGCTCAAAGCAGTCTAGCTAAGCCAAGTAAAGCTGTGCCAGATACGGATGAAATCGTTGGTGATTCTATTTCTTTATTCCGGATTCCGGATTACATCATCGAATAAGGCCTTTGCCTTCTTTTCACCGGGGATGTCTCGGTCAATTTTTGATTCCTGATAAAATGCACTTTTAAGTATTTTTGCAGACACGTCTTTCACTATTATATCCAAGTATTCGACGGAATACTTACTTTCCAGACTTTCAATAACTTCCTGTAGCCGGTAAGGAGCGAGAGGGCGCCTGTGCACCTCCTATTAATAAGATCGCCAAATTGGTTTTCACGAGTAGTCACCAAATTACTCAGCCAGTCGGAATCGTATTCTATGTGTTTTTCTTGCTTCTTCCCAAACAGCATCTTGGCTAAGCTCTAATGGGGTTTGACCTTTGGCCTGTTCAAGTGCGTCTCCTCTGCTTCCCCCACGAAAAGCGCCGGTGATCACTATGCTCTCGCCTTTTCTTTCTGCTTTCTTTCCTTACCTTGTGTGGGATTATGGGTTACTTTTCTGTTAGAAGGTGATGACTCAGGATCTTCCTTATGGATAAGATCTATAGATGCTTGCGCTGCGGGATCACGCGGGAGGGTGAGACTCTCTTATTAGCTACTAACTTGACAGATTCCTGGTCGAAGCGGGCTAAGCTGCTATAAAGAGCGAGAACCAGCTAAGTTGAAGATGATGGGAATTTTCCAATTCGATTGGGTACTTATCGCGGACCCTGGAGAATCTTCGTATTCTGTCTACATCATCTGTATCTAGTAAAGGATTGAAAAACTGGGGTCTACCCTTCTCCCCTACGTACTGATTGAAGAGGAGGGGTTTGAGTGGACTATCTTACGGGAATGGGTTAAGAGCTGGTTACGGCCAGTACTATGGAACAAAACCGTCGAAAACAGTCTTTCTAAAATAGACCAGATATGCCGAATCTGAGCTGAGAGATGCTAGGTCTCGTCTAAGCCCTTTTCGCGTCTCCGCATGTGGAAAGTTCCAGTTTTTCTTCCAGATCTATCAAGCCTCATACAGATCTTATTAAAATATGAGGTAAACGACATCACATACGGTATTCTTGCTTATCCAAAGCCGTTCAGTGGTGAATCGGTGGATCAGAGATGCCTTCCGTCGATCGACTGTAGTCGAGAAAAACATAGGAATGCTGTGGTGGATGTCTAGCTGCAATCTTTGGTTTTGTCTGGCCTCGACTAGAAAGTCTCAAATCACTACGAAGGATAAAGTAGGTAATGCAATTCGCACTCGAATTGGCAAAGTTGTGGGTATCACACCCTGGATAAAAGAAAGTTCGGAAGGTTCATCAATTCGATCCACCGGTCGAGCGTAATTGTCTTCTATTTAATATTCCAAACTATCTCACCGGCCTTTCATCCCTACCCTATCGTAGGAAATTGCGTATGAAAAGGAGTCTAATTTGTTTGGGGTGAACTTACTGTTCCCGGCTTTACCTCATAGAGGTAGAAAGGCTGATTTTGAGTACAAAGTCGAGGTAAACGGCTTCCACTCGGTTAGCTTCCTCTGCTTCCGGTGGTGTGGGACTGATGCAAGTGCTTTTGGGTTTTCAATCACGTGTTTTGTAGTCCCGAGTGGGGACAGTGTTTTTATTCATTATAAAGTTTCCTCCTATTCATATCTTATCGAATAAAGAAAGAGATAGTCTATATCCTGTATCGATCATAGTAAGCTCTGAATTCCTCTAGTTAGCGTATAAGATCTTCTTCTATTCTACGACCTCCGAATAGGTAAGAGAAGGAATTCGGTTCACGAAGGGTAAAATCATCACAAATTCTTTTTCCCTGAGACTCCTCTCTCTGTCTTCTTACCTTTAGTCTTCGATTTCAGTCATTGAATTCTGGGTTTTGAGACCTAATTTTTGCTTGATAGCCCACTGCCTTTGCTTTCCTTATGAAATGGTAGAAAGTAAAGTTCCATTATTGGACTAAGAAAGAGATTATTACCTTAAGGCCTTTCATTAGAGTAAGAGGTGCCTAGCGCTCTTTGCAAAAACCGCTGTTGGAGATAGGAATGAAGCCTATTTCCCTTACAAGAAGATCAATAGGATTGGAAGAGAAAGATGTCGATTCAGAAGGCTACTTAATTCTTTCGAGTAAGCAAGCGCATTAAAGCCCCTTTTCAACTACCTCAAGTAGGGTGATGATAGCCGAGACCCATGGTAATCGTCTTTTTTAGCTTAAATAGAGGCATTGTAGAATCAATCTCGATAAGAGGTCTATCATGCTTATTCGGAAAACGTAAGGAAAGTCTTCAAAACCTTCCTCATTGCAGGAACCAGAGCAACCACTGGTAAGTATCCATTGAAATCTCTCTTTTAGTGCCCGGTTTCCTTTAATTCCAGCAAACCCTCGTAGCTTCATTAGGCGACTCCGGTGATAGACTAAGAGAGTCGGCTAGGTAGTACACAATGAGGATTCCCCGCCTGAAAAAAAATAGGAAAGCTCCTTTCCTTAAGGGCCTTTCATCAGAGTCCCTTCTTTTACCGGGTATTTATTCTACATCCATTTCAGGTCACACATGGCTAAGCTCCTGCGACAGGGAGAGGTAAAAAGGCATAGCATAGCTTTCAGGGAAACTCCTTCAGATGTATTGGAAATGGAAATACAGATCAAATACCTTCTGAGGCGGTGTTCCCTACATACAGTCATACAGTACGGAGGGGAAGAGAAGAAGGGCTGGGCTAGGCACATAAGGTGGGGTTAATTGTCTTACAGGCAAGCTCTCGGGCTTCTAGTACCGATTTATAAGCCACTGCTTACTTCGACGTTTTTCCATTTCCCATAGAATCCTCCCTCCAAATGGCACTTGTTCATGCGTCTGTCGCCGTAGCAGCTAAAATAACGGAGGAAGGAGGAGGGGGAAAAGTGGGTATGTGGCTTTCCCCTTAGGAAGGTTTCTTTACATCTAGTGAATGATCTAGTGAATGAAGGTCGCATATGCGCTGCAAGACTCGTCTGTTATAGAATTCGCTGCTATTGAACTAAACGAAGGGGAGATAAATAGCATATTAAAAGGGCAAGCAAGACGCCGCAGATAAGAGAAGACAGGAAAGATCAGAAGCAAGAAATGCCCTGGTTTCAGGAATAATTTGATGTGCACAGAGGACTCATCTTTCAACAGCATGTCCGAAAGGACGTTCATTCAACGGCATTAGCGGTCTAGCCTCTTCGGAAGCAGAGCATAGGATAGGCTGCTGGTAAGACCAATAGGCTATTAGATGGGATAGGGAGGCCGGTAATCCTTTGTCCAAGATCCTCTCGGACTGTTGAATAAAGGCAGGGAAAAAGCTTTCACCAGGTCCAGGAATCGGTATTAGCTCTGTTTTCGCTGTTCTAGAGTCGGTAGTTTTAATTGCTCGTGTTGAATCAGCCGGGAGATTCGGATGAAAGGTTCTCGAAATGGAAGCTCTGTACCAAGGGTAGAGGAGAAGAGAAGCAAGCCACCTTCCCAAGCTAATCAAATCATCTCTGTCAACAATTGGTTTACATTCATTCCCCGTGAACAGAGTGACTGGTGGATCAGACGCTGGCTTTGATGGTAACAGTGTCAATTAACATTGCCTTGCAGCACAAGGTACGAGAATCACTGTGATCAAGTGCAGGGCAGCAGAGTAAATACTAGTTTATTTTTTCTTCCAATTACTGCTGCGGTTGCTGTTGCTGGGCTAAACCATTCATCCTTCATCCACCGATCACCAAATCGGCTTAGCCGAGACCAAATCCACTTTCTTTTAGAGTGATTAGCTCCGTCATGCCTTGCTGCTCTGCCCCTAGCCCTTTCTTAGCTTCGTAGCCCCATTCTTCCATCATCTTCCACTTGAGGTTCCTTTGGAGATTCCTCCTATCCTAGGGGTGAGCTTTCTTGGCTTCACTCTAGAGTCCAGGGAGACGTCGAAGACGGATACGTATGTTTCTCCTCCAGATCCTGAAGATGAGCATCTTGGCCTTTGAGGCCTGTCTACCTCTCTCGGAGGAGACCGTCGTCGATGTGATCCAGAATGACGTTCCGGAACGCCAAGCAGTTGACCGCGGAGTGGTTTGTGAAATTGTGCCACTTGCTGTATTCCTTCTTACCGATTTATTCCTTTGGTTAGCGGTTTCTGATTTACTGGCATTTTGCCGCGATCGCGTAATATCCAATTCTCGATTCGTCAAATCGCCCTCTCTTGGGCACCGATTTCTCTGGTATTGCTGGTCCTACTTTCCTCTGTAAAGCAGGACACGTTAGTGGTCGCTTTCCCACAATCTCCACTACGTTGGAATCAGCTTCCATGTTGGGATCGTAATAGTACGTTCACTGAGAGGAAGCCTTCCTCTGACTCACCTCTTTCGGGCAATCCACTCATTCTTGTACCTGACACAAGTCTTTCTATAAATCTACTTGTTTCTGGGCTAAGAGAAGTACTTTTGTTTGTTGCCGTTGAATTATCTAAATAAGTACTTGTTTGCGAGAAAGTTTATGACATAACTTCTTGTTGTTGTATCCGGCTCGCTTATCGCTCTAACTACTACGAGTAACTAGCTAACATTCGTACTTGTTTCCTAGGCTTCAGATGTCTCATTATGGGAATGTGGATTGGCCCAGGATCTTTCTGTTCGAAGCTACCCATTGGCCGGTGAGGAGGCAGGCCACCCCTTAGTCAACTCCACTGAATAGCTGCCAAGGCCTGGAACGAGTACGACTAGGAAGATCAATAGAACCTAAACTTAGGTATGCACTTGCTGGCTGGTCTCATTGAATGGCTTGTGATAGGAGTGCCCTAAGGCTTTTGAAGGGCTTTATTCTTGAACTCGAAAGGGGGCGATCCCAGACCTACACCCGACTAAATGGAATTTCTTCTTGATTGAAGTATTCCATCAAAGCCCGATCTCTGTCACTGTAAATGCTGGCTTCCTAAGCAATGAACGACGAATTCGTCTCTTCGTGAGACAGTTCGGGGGATGGGAGCCGAAAAAAGAAGCCTTTTCTGCCCGCACTACTACTTACGTCATTTCTTGCGGGCTGAGGCGAAAGGGCGCTTTGGGACCGATTTAAAGCAGTTTCGCCCCTTCGTAAAACTAAAAATTGATTAAGAGAAGGCGAATACCGATCAAAAGGTTTGGTATCCTTGTCCTACTCCTATTCTACGGTATTCAAAAAATCGGCATGTCTTAATGCCTTTGACCGGGGAATATCCCCCGCAGCAAAAACGAATAATGAAATAAGAGAAGAAAGGTTTTGGCATAAGCTCACACGGCATAGGGTTCAAAGGGCTTTTCTACTCATAAACTCAGGGGTCGGATTTCCACTTCTTTCGGGCACTTTCTTTATATTAGTTTCGTCTAACTATCGCAGGTTCGGATGATTGATTCGCCCGAACTCCAATTTGTTCTGGGTTAAGTCCCATACGTATTTGCCTTACTTCTTCGATCCGGGAAGACAACCCAAGCTAGAGAAGTAAGACTTCATTTTGGCTTTCCTTGATCAACAGGCCGTCAATCCTTTCTTCGACCTCAAGAGATTGAACAAAGAAGCCCCATTGATTGGATATGGTTCCATCTCCCAGTGGTGAGCAAACAACAGCCCCCCGATCAGCTAAGCTAGAGAGCAGATATCCTACTCGTTCTTGCATTACGCGCCTGAACGAACAGAACGCACAATGCCTCTGATTTATACGAAACACTGAGAGAACCAAATCAAATCAAAGAAAGGTGTGGGAGATTCTTTTCGTCGTTTTCATTCGTGCCCCATCCTCCAATGGTGCATTCACTCCCGCCCTTAAGAGTTATTGCTTCAAGTTAACTTGCCTTGCTAATGCTAGCTTGCCTTCTATTATTACTGTCCAGAGCGGGGAAGAAGCACTACTGAAGGTCATTACTGTGAAAGACCGTCTTATCGATCTTTCTTTTGAAAAGGCCTATAGAAAGCCCGCGAGTTCTTCCTCCTTGATTCGTTCGTTGGTCACTCACTCTCTTTAGAGTCGTTTAACACCCAGACTTTCAGGAAAGACAAGAGGGAAGGTTTCTTTATCACAGTCACCGAGACCGAAGCGGAGGGGGGGATCTTGGTTTAGCCATTCACTATCGAAGCGAAAGTCAAGCCACCAACCATCGAACCGATATTGATTGACCTACTAATCGGAGAGTCGAGAGACAGAGACAGGAAAGCGAAAGAAGGGCTCCGTTAGGGTTAAGAGTGATCCACCAGTCTTCAAATCTGTTCAGCTGGGAGTGGAAATAGTTAACAATGACTTTCGCCTTCCACGGCATGGAGAATTCACCAGTAATTATGTTAACTGCAACCAAAGAGTTCGCGATTCAATTCAGTCTAGATCCGCTTTCTAGCTTTCTTGTGGGCCAGTAACCTTCCTCACCGACCTTGGTTCCTTCCGAGGTCGTCTAATTCATTAGGATATGTCCTCACTCCGAAGAAGGGGAAGTGGCGGCCCACTGACAACAGAGGGAATTTAGTATGGTAAAAAGCAAGAACAAGAAAACAAGGAAGTCAAAAAGTCAAAACTAACTCTAACTAACAAACAGTACTTGAATCTTACTTATTTGAAATTGATGCAAAACACTTTTTCTCAATGCCCGCGGAGAGATTAAGCCTTTGTGTGCTCTTTCTGGATGGATTTTTGACCATCTATCTCCATGGGTGAATGCTTCCGGCTGGTATATTATTATACCATGTGTAGGCTCGGCCTGTTAAGGACTTAGAGAATTATCGTAGTCGCAGGTTTGCATTTTCTTCATGTTCGCCAAGTGCTTCGAGGAAGCGGGAGATATGCTCTCTGGCGTTGCCACGGCCGTTGTAGAGAGTCAAAGTGGGGTGTCCTTTTGGGTAGGGCATGTGTTGCAGCTCATTTGGTATGGCGGGTAATGTTCATAGGTGAGGTCATCAGGTTGCTTCTTTGAGCGTTCTTGTTCGAGTAGGCGTGTAAGTTCTGCTACTGTGACGAATTCCTGGGTTGTAACAGCAGAGGCATTGGGTTTTTCTGTACAACGGCTGGTGGTACTCTTGGCGCCAGAGGTGATTGGGGTTGGGGCTCTTGGTGGACTTCGGCTGCAGAGGCCTCTGGCGTCGTTTTCGTCAGGCTCGGTTTGAACTAAATTGTTGGAAGAATTGCATCATCTTTTCATTGTTCTGTGCAAACGCACGACTGAGCAGTTCTGCGACTTCTTACTCGGGCCGCCAGGTGCCCGAGGTGGAGATGGCATCTCGTGCTCAGAAAGTTCGTCGTCAGTACGTTCTTGCTCGTCAACTTCGTTTCCTGGGTTCACTCGGTCCGTTGGCTATTTTCTCTTTGCCATTCACTTGTGTAGTCACCTACCCACTGGAGTCGCCAAATGTAGAAGGTGGATAAGGCTAAGTATTACGTAGAGAATGAGGCTGATGTCTTGGAGTGGTGAGGTGGCTCAGGAGGTCGCCTAAACCGAATGATGGCCGTACGATCACCCTTGGGTCAAGCGGAGGGCAAAGAAAGAGACAAAGGTCCGGAGATGAGGGGGAGTGAAGCCGAGAGATAACCTGGGGAATCCCAAAGAAGAAAGGTATGATGTAATTTCTGTCCTGGGGCCAGCTATTTATAGGCATAGCAGGTCAGAGAAATGTCGGAACCCAAGATCGTTATGCTGACGTGTCATAGTTTGTTAGAAGATCAGCTGGCAGAATCTTCCGTACGAAACTGTCTGACACGCGTGGTCTCGAACTCTCGGCAACCTTCCTGGCGGCGCCAGGTGTTCGGCCAATCATCTTATTCCCGAGGAGATTCATATTCCCACCTATCCTAACGAAGGAAGCAATAGAACCGCTTCCCGCTACTAAGGAAGTAGCTCGGAGTCGGTTTGACTGGAGGAGATTACCTCTTGCGAGAATAGAGATCTTTCAATTCCCGACTCCATCAGTATTCACTGGAATGCGGCTATGACAATAAAGAGTGTGACCTGACGGGCGAACATGATCTTTACATAACCAAGAGTTTGGTCGGTTCTCCGATCCACCTTGAATGAGCTATCCTTGCCCCCTCGAATGAGTAGATCGGCGATACAGGAATTGGAGTGAATGAGGCCCAACATAGAATTCTTTCTCGGAGGTTCGCCCGGCGCCTCTCTTCTCTGGATCCGCTCGATTTGACATCACGGGGGCCATCCATTGAGGCTATCGAGGTCTAGCTCGTCTCTTACAGTACAGCCCTCACTCGAAGTAAGGATTTCAGGGGGTTACTGACCAGATAGATCTATTGAGTGAGAGAAAGTGGCCTATAGCCCTCTCTAAAACTGATGAATCAAAGCCTATCGTCTCAGCCTTTCCAGCAGCCTAATCCGATAAGCCTAAACATGGTCCAAGGAGTTCTAACAATCGGGGAAGCCTTTGCCCTTGCTTTAGTTGACCCGAAAGCAGGTAGTTCAGTTCCTGACCTCGGCTCATTCCCTTCAGTTTTGAAGTGAAAGCGCGGTTACGGGTTTCCTTTTGTATCAGCATTGGCGATTGATTTCTCCTTCTCATCCGGTCTATATCGAATGACCTTCTTTTTTGCTCTGGCTGCTATTGACTTGACTACATTGTCTCACTGAGGAGTGTTTTCTCATATCATAGAGGAAAGAAAGATGGGCCGAATCATGCAGGTGGAAATTTCTGTGATCACCTATGATATATCTGGTTGTTCTCTCTCCTCCTCCTTCTCTATGTTCCTTACCTTCCACCTACAAAAGCAAGAATGCAATCTCGAGTACGTCCCTCTTATCTTATTTCGGAGAAATTGAATAAGAAAGTGATGTTCGAAAACACTGATGAAGTAGAGTCAGTCTGAGGATTGGACCCGGGGGAACATAGATTTCCTATCGGTCTTGACCTTCTCAGAGACTTGCCAAGATAGGGATCTGCTCTTATATTATAGATATTATAAGACGATATTAGAAAAGGAACCCCTCTCTCTTTCCTTTCTGTGCGCTCTCTCTTCTGTCATGTGCTTAAATAATTGAAAGTAAAAAAGACGTGATCAACTTTCTCGATCTGCTTCAGACTCATCACTCTAATGTCTCGTCCAGGTCGGGGGGTGAATTGGGCCCTCTGAATGAATGGTGAACCAGTCCTACGAGTGGGTTGATCCGCCGCAATTATTGTTATATATATAGTCCTGACCCGGAAAGGTACTAGGCATGGGTCACGCCACCTTGTTCAGGCGAAAGCCCATCAAGTGAATGAAGTCTAATTCCCATTCCGGGCCGGCCCAGGCCTGCTCGCTATCCGAGTGTAGTCAGCAAAAGCAAAGAGAAAAAATGACGTAACGTAGGACCAATAAGATTGAATCCTCTGAGAGAGAATGGATTCAGAGTATACTTATTATATATATTGATCGAGGAGAGCGGGGAATAATCCGGATAGGAATCGAAATCGTTGCGTACTAGCTTCAGTGGGAATAAGTAAGTGTCACGTTAAGGAGAACTAATATTGGACCGGGGAAAAAAAGGGGAGAAAGTAAAGTCTAAGCGCATATGGCACGAAAAGGAAATCCGATCTCGGTTCGAAACTACCAATCTATTTTTATTGATATCTTAATATATCTCGTTTTGATTTCTCTTTCGTTGACCTTCATGAAGCTAGGAATACCGATTATGGCTTTTTGTGACTCCGGGGAGGACGACGAATCGAGGATTTGCGCTCATCCTCCAGCAGAGGGTTCCTCAAATGCCCAACTCGATTTGGACTTAACTCTGCGTCCGCCGGGACCAACAGCAGAGGAAATAGAAAGGGAGCTTTCCTCTTTTCTTTCTTCCTTTGGAAATAGGGGAGTGACCTCAAGTGTACTCCAAAATACTAAGATTAAGCTACAATTGGACGTCGCGTCCCCCGCGAAGCTTTTGAAGATCCGGGAACTTATGCGGGATCTCCAAAGCAGACCGGTTCCTGCTTTCCAAGCGAGAGATGCTTTATTGAAAGCTCTCGCCCAATGGGAGAGGGACCAGACGCGTGATCCATGAGGTTGGCCGCCCAGCGTCGGCTCTACGAACTAACAAGGGGTCGGTCGCGAGAGATAGAAGGGGTGGTCCGGCGGGTAGGCTGGAGGGGGCTCGTCAGGGGGAGCAAATCGAGAAGTCCTTCGAAAGATAGGGCTTCCCGGAGAATTTGGTGTCTTTCTATTTGGAAACAAAGGACCATAAGTATAATTAGACACTTCGTCTTTATTGTTCCACTAGCTAGGATAAAATGATCAGATGTCCCTTTCATTATTACAACCTTCTTTTTTGATGTCAAAGACCAGAAGCTACGCGAAAATTTTCATTGGATCTCGGTTGTTCTTAACAGCGATGGCTATTCATTTAAGTCTTCGGGTAGCACCACTAGACCTTCAACAAGGTGGAAATTCTCGTATTCCTTATGTACACGTTCCTGCGGCTCGGATGAGTATTCTTGTTTATATCGCTACGGCTATAAACACGTTCTTGTTCCTATTAACAAAACATCCCCTTTTTCTTCGCTCTTTCGGAACCGGTACAGAAATGGGTGCTTTTTCTACGTTGTTTACCTTAGTTACTGGGGGGTTTCGGGGAAGACCTATGTGGGGCACCTTTTGGGTGTGGGATGCTCGTTTAACCTCTGTATTAATCTCGTTCCTTATTTACATGGGTGCACTGCGTTTTCAAAAGCTTCCTATCGAACCGGCTCCTATTTCAATCCGTGCTGGACCGATCGATATACCCATAATCAAGTCTTCAGTCAACTGGTGGAATACATCGCATCAACCTGGGAGCATTAGCCGATATGGTACATCAATACATGTTCCTATGCCCATTCCAATCTTGTCTAACTTTGCTAACTCCCCCTTCTCAACCCGTATCTTGTTCGTTCTGGAAACACGTCTTCTTATTCCATCTTTTCTCGAATCTCCTTTAACGGAAGAAATAGAAGCTCAAGAAGGAATACCAAAACCTAGTTCACTCGCTGGCATCCATGGCTGAATGGTTAAAGCGCCCAACCGGGCAAATTCGTAGGTTCGATTCCTGCTGGATGCGTCGTCAATCAAGAAGTCTTTCCGGGAATTCCTTATCCGTAAGTCAAGCAGGCAAAGTCGACTATTCGTCTTCACTTACTCAAAGGAGCCCCTGAATGCAGACCAATCCCCCAAGGGACTAAGCGCATTCAGTTATCTTTCAAAGAGCTTATTCGAAAACAACTATTTTTGAATAATCAAATAAGTTTTTCTTATTAGTTGTTGCAACCCATTTGAATTTGAAAACAGCTTCTTCCTTCAACACCAGCAACGGATAGGACCAGATCTTCTATTTTCTCGACAGCTCTTACTGTAACAGAAAAGACTTGCTAGGGAATAGGGATTCGTTGAACTATGAAAAACTCATACCGGTTATTCCACAGAAAGAGGAACTTGAATTAGCCCTCGGGCTGTGAACCATTGTCACTCGTTACGTAACGAAGTTCAGTATCCGTATGTTAGCCAAGAGATGATTAGTCGATTCCTCTGAAAAGATGATGATTTGAGAAGCTCTATACGTATAGTCGATATAGAGCTATTCGTTTTTCAACTCATTCACTACGTATCTAAGTTCGAGCTGAATCTCCTACGTGACTGTGGTCAGGTAACTGTTAGTATAGTAAGAAGCTCCGGTTCACAAAAGAAAGAGCAGCAACAAGCTTCTAGTTCTCACTCCATTGCCATTTCTTCGGTCTCTTCCTCAGAGTGAAGCTAGCCACTCTCAATTAGTGGAGTGGGCAACTTGCTTCGGCTGCTTCCATTGATGGAGGCCTTGTCTTATGATAGGATAAATTACAAGGAATACCAATCCCCTTGGGGGCAGCCCCCATAAACACCTCCTCACACTCTTATCGATCCGGCCGAATGAGTGTAACGAAAAGATACGTATCTAAGTGAACGAACGGAATTCTAAAAGACTCACTCCAAACGAACGGAAGACTTGGAGTGAGTCTAATAGTCTTTCTTTTCCTCATGATAGTCTTTTTTCTTTTCTTTGTGGTCGTGAAAGGAGACTGCTTTTGAATGCTTACCTAAGGCAAGCTCTTTGACAGACTCGGCTGTGAACACTCTCTTAGAGAATCGACCGTTCGACGAGAAAAAGTCTGATTAGTCTTCCGCTTGAACGGTTATATCTATAGGAAGACCTGTCGCAAGGACAGGAACGAGTGTACTGTAGACAGTATGAGAGAAAGGAGAATTCTTTTAGAAGGAAGAAGCTTAATTGAGGCCGCCTTGCATTCTCGCTGTCTGGGAGCTCCACTCATCACCCATATCACTCGAGAACCCAACCTTTTCATTACAGTAATGTGATTTCATGTCTCTGATGATTCGGCAGGAGGAAAGAGGGAAGGCTTTGACAGATCGGCTGAAGAAGGATCGGGGTTCAAAGGAGTCTGAAGCTTGTCAAAAGCCTTTTGACGATTTGAAGATGTCGATGGTGATGGAGCCGGTGCTGCAGTTGCCTGAGTTTGATAAGCCATTTTCGGTTGAAACTTTCGCTTCTGGGAGAGACCTTGACGGTTTTCCAGTTGGTGATGCGGAAAGTGAACAAGGAGTCGTCGGTTGAAGACTCAAGCTTGTGGGCTTGATAGAAGGAAAGGAGTTGGCTATGATAGATTGGGCATCTTCTCGCTTACGACTTGGTCTCGTATGGGACATTCCCTCATGATGGAATGGCTACCTTTTTTGTCTTGTCTACTCAAGGAAGAGCGGGATACTTAGCTGAAAGGGTGAACAAGGCCGAGCGCCTTCAAAACTTGCTCCAGACTACCTTCGTCGGGCAGCAGTCGAAGAAGGGATAGTGCGCAACTCCTTTTATTAAGATCTGAGACTCTTAACGGATTTCTCTCCAATTAAGAAGTGACGGAGGTCTTTCGAGATTGAATATGACTGATAAGTCTATATAAACTATATAAAGAAGAATTCTGTCTTTCGAAGCGAGCCATTGGCAAGAAGCACAGAATCCGCTCGGGGACTCAGCGCATATACCCTGTCTTCTTTCATTGAAAAGGTACGGTGACGAATGAACGGATCAAGCAGTGCAGAAGGACCTACGACGATGAAGTAGAAAGGGGGACGTAGGGAAGCTGCGGGCAATTTGCGTAAGTAAGAAAACAAGAAAAAAGCGGCTAAATGCCGACAAACCAACCAACCAACCGACGACGTCCTGTCAGAGGCGGTGAAAGCCCTATATATATAACGATAAAAAGATAGATGGTCATGGTTTAAACTAGATTGTCCCAGTTAGAGTTTTTACTATAGCTGCAACCTATCTCATATTGGGGAGAAGTGTACCGCTCTCGATCAAACTAGAAATAGAATAAGAGAAGAAAGGCAGTGCAGTAAAAACACTTCCTGTTTGGTTCAATTTCTTTCGGATAATGAGTAAGAGAACGGAGCGAAAAAGCAAGGCCCAGAGGTGCTCAATGAGCCGGTAACCCTTCCTTCTCTTACTTGAAGAAGATCGAATCGGTCCAAGAAAAGTCATGCTGACTCTCTGGCTACGATTGCTTCTAAGATCAAAATAAAATGAATTGGTCAAGAGTCTACTTCCTTCTTTGATGTTGATTTGATAGAGATAGCAGAGGTCTTCGTAGCAAGGATCACATCCGATTACGATATTGATAGAGAGTTTTTGTGCCGGGTCCTGAAACTTATTTACCTAAAATCCGCATTACACCAGAAAAATCTGTCTCTTACCGCGCATCAGCTTGAAGAGCGGCTATCGGAGTCAAGCTTAAGAGAGCCTCCTACCTAGTCAAATACTGAACTTAAAAAATAAGAAGACCATCATCGAGTACTGAATCGGATTCAGAGATCACCAGCCTATCGAACAATAGCCCTTCGGGGAGGAAGAGCTCTCGGTAGTTGCGGTGGAGTAAAAAAAGAATTATTGCTTTCGGAACCGGGAACTGTCTGGTCCTCTCTTATGATAGCATCGTCATCCGCGCAGCCTTTCTTTATCCCTTGCTTTTTACGGCCCTGCTACTAATAGAATAAAAAGACTAAAGTTCCGTTGGGTGCTGCCTTAGTTCGCTAGCTTCGTTGTATGGAATGACCGGACTGACTTCAGGGAAGTTTTTGTGGCCAAAGGAAAAGAGTTGGGTTCTCTACCGAAGCCGTTATTGGGCTTTCCTTTTCACCAGGGAAACTTCCACGAGCTTTAGGGTAACCTCTGTCTTCATGTTCACATCTTTTTCTTACTCTTTCATTGGGCCTTTCGCCTCCCTCGAAGTAAAAACTCTCCGGTGAGACCAGATCAGCCAGAAGCCTTGGTGTGCTAACCAAAGAACCCGCCCCAGCGGACCCAGTTTCCAAAAGTTGAGTGGTCTGCGCATAACACCTCCTGACGGGGCATCTCCTCCATCCCCGTTGGTCCTTCCAAAACCTACTTCTCTTTTATTTCTTTTATTTTCTTCTTTTTCACTCTGGCGCAGCATTGTCCACTGGGGATTAGTAACAAAATAAAGTAACTGGCTGATGGGAGACCTGTTCCACGTCTTAGCTTCGACCTATACCGAAAGAGATTAGTTCATTGATCAACTACCACTTGATCCCCTAGGTAAAGGAATTTTTCTAAGGTGCCAAAGAGTCCCCTCCTAATAAGTAGGGCTTTGCTGGTCTTGCAAGCATTCGTCTACGTTTGCTCGCAAAACTGCTAAGGTTAAGATAGCCAATCCCGTTTTGTTTCGGCAGAAACGAATCAATTTCGAACAGTGTATTATAGTCGACGGGCCTCTAGCGATGATCGGACCCAGATAATCAATGTATTCATCGTGCCCCCCCTGGGTTCGGTGAAAGAATTGAATTTCCCGATGAGGTAGCCTGCTGGGACTTTGCTAGAAAAGGGATTAGCGGCTTAATGCATGGATTTGAGCTGTGAAAGGCCTTTGTAAGTGGCTTGCTCATGCCTTCCCGCCTTACTATGTCAAAGAGCCAAAAATGCACTCAATGAAGGCCACGATCAATAGTAGGGGTTTCTCTCTCAATTAACAAGCCCAGGGATCACAGACGAGATCTAACCTAGTGGTTTCGCTTTAATTCATTAACTATACGAAGATCTTATTTCTTACCTACTAGATCGATTGAAAGAAGCCTTCGGGTTACAGTCAACTCATAAAATACTCTCCTAAGGAGATATTCTTTCTATCCATAAACAGAAAGGGGGAGAGATTCCTGCTTGCCTACTTCGCGGATCGAAGGGAGAAGACCTATTATATTAAAGAAAAAAGAAAAAGAAAAAGAAAAAAGAAAAAAAAAGAGAAGAAAGGCTTTCGTCGTCTTTTTCCCGCTTTCACCTTCGATTGCGAAGGGCTTTTTTCCCGGTTTTCAATTCCTCTCCGGCGAGGTTTGAACTTCGCGTGGTGGGAAGGCCTTCCCGATTCGCATCTTCCCGTCCAGCAAAGAAAGTGAAGGGGAGCGGACAGCGAGTTGGAGGACGCTGCAGAACCGCGTGATTGATCCATCTGCGCTATTCCCTAATTGAAGAAAGTTGTAAAGCCTTCAGAGCCTCAGTCCCTACCATTTTTTTTAAGAAAATGAAAGCTGACTAGCAATCGCTCGTTTTTCTTATTAGCATGGGATTGGATGTTAATAATGAAATAAAAACATATATATATATTAGAAGAGAAGGCAATCCCCGTGGAATTCCTATCGATTTCCGATGGATAACAATCCATCTTTCTCGCTTTCGCTCTTTCTCCCAATCAGTCGCGAGGGTTCCGGGCATGAGAACGCAAGTGCCGGAATCAAACAAAAGGTCCGAACGTCCGAGGACGAAAGAGAAAATGCTCCGCGGGGAAGTCGTTTCCATCTAGGATAGCGTATTCGTGCCGGTTAGACGTCGGCCATGAAATCCATCACTATACCGAGCAAATCATGGGCATTCACATCTCGGTCAAGGGGAACTGTGCGCGATTCTCTCGTGAATCGCCTTCAGCAAGGTATGGCATTCAGGGTCTTAACCCAGGGATAAATCTTTCTTCATAGATACAAGACATTCGTTGCTGATCTAAAAAAGATCTTCTCCCGTGGGCGTTAGCGGACGTTTTTCATTTTTCACTCGGTCCTTACTTCCCAAAGCAAAGGTTTTTTTAGGTTGACTTTGGAAAGGCGCTAAACAGGCCTATAGGTTCGCCTTTCTATTTATAATAGAAGAAGTCTAATAGAATTAGTATAGAAGTCTATATAATTAGCCAAATCGTCTGAAGCATGAACAGAATCGCCTTTGTTCCGAAGGCCTAGCGAGTTAAGCGAGTTCCTTTTTTCTTTTTTCAAAGGCAGTCCTTTTCTTTCCCCGGACCGATGACTCGCTTGTTCAGTACTGCTAACTATTATTGGAGGATTCCGTCCCCTCGGGACTACCAGTAGCTTCGGTTGTTGAATCTCGTGCAAGTTAGGTTGTGGTTGTATTGGCTGCAAGCGGAACGTAGGCGCTTTAGGTGTGTGTTGGCCATGCACTCTCGCGTCGTGTAATGTCGTATGTATGATAGAGGTGGTGTGGTGATTGACCTCAATGCTAATGGTTATCCCCAAGGTTCAACGAATGAATGAAGCTATGCTATGATCGTACCCGGATAGAGATGATAGTCTTCCTCTGATGTCTCCAAGCCGGCCATAATAGAATCGATAGGCGAAGCAGCCAATAGCAGTCTGTTCTCGCCTATCGATAGATAGCAGGTTGCTTCCAAGCTCAAACCATTTGAAACAGAATTGCTACTTTTTTCTTGTTATTGATAGAGTGGTATTCTCCGCCCCTGTCAAATAAAGTAGAGGAAGAGTCTTTCTCCAATGAGAATAAAGAAAGTTTTTGGGCAAGACAAGAAAGGAACTCGCCCTTTGACACCAAGGGATAAGAGCGGATTGCTGGCGATGACTTGGTGAAGGGAATCTATGAGAGAAGGTTCTCGACGAACCGGGTTCCGACCGAATAGAGCGCGGAGCCAACGAGTTCAGTCGAACAACGTAACGAGTCTAAGGGCGCTTGAAAGGAATGGACGGGCGAAGGAAAATGAAATATGAAAAAAAATCTGCTTTGGGAGTGTGAGATAGGCGGACGGGGAGTACGCAGCCGAACAACCGCAGGGGCTTCCAGCAGTGATAGCTGAACTAACCAGACGGGCCGCCCAAAACCTGGAGCTGACATTGAAATCGGAAATCAAAGTCGGACCCCGGCTATCCGAAGAAGGCAGACTGAAGCGGAGGAGCAGAAAATGCAACACAACAAGGGGCGAATCAATCAGAATGGAGACAGGGAGGAGAGGTAAAAGATAGATTTTCGAGCCTGAACATATAAGCAACCTTCTATCTGGCCTCTGTACCAGTAGTGGAGTGGCTTGCTATTTTCAATCAGAAAAGGAAGATTGAGCAATGCAAAGGAGAAAGAAGTTGTCCCCTCTTCTCTGGTAACCCGCCGCCGCATATGTCGAAAAAGAGGGAGCGGGGAAGGAAGAACAACCGTTTTACTTTGGCACATGAGGTGGCGGGTTTGGCTAGGTAACATAATGGAAATGTATCGGACTGCAAATCCTGGAATGACGGTTCGACCCCGTCCTTGGCCTCGAGGAGTGGTGAGCAGCACGGAACTTGAATCAATCTTTTGGCATATAATATAGGGGGCTAGAAATCCACAGACAACATTCTGGAACTTCCAAACCAAAGAAATGCAACAGGAAATGAAATGTTACGCTTCAATAGAATAATTCGGTAGTATTCTACCCTATGGTAGATCGAAGGTCCTGTGCCACTTGAACTCAAATCTATCTTACCTTCAATCCATCGTTGTCCAGTCAAGCCAGCCCATAAAAAAATGTTAGACCGGCTGACACAACCGAATTGGTTGAGGAAAAGGAAAGCCCAGCGACCAAGCACTCCCGCCCCCAAAAGCGGAGACCGAAGAACCGCCAGGTTGTCGAGGACACGTCTGAAGAGGAGGCCGGCGGCCTCTAAGTTTACCACCCTACCCACTAATGGACTACGAGGGGGGAAGGTGAACGGGAACCGACCGAAAACCCGAACCGCTTGACCCCTTCATACTCGATTCATTAGGGTTGGGGATGGATGGAACCAATCAGAAGTGCAAATCGCGCAAGCGAAGCCGGGAAACGGACCGCAGCGCAACGACTAGGACTCGTGTCGGAGGACTTTTGAGCGTGAGCTACCGCTCATGCAGCGACAAGGACCCGCAACTCTCGAAGGGGCCATCAACCACCCGAATCACTGTAGCAACCCCTCCCTTTACTTTACTCAATGGATAGCGCTTATTCTCTTTCAATCAACAAAATGAGAAATGGGGGAGAAAGAAAAGAAAGAGGTCTTTATTGAAGAGGCTTTGCACCCGGAATAGGACTAATGCAGATCCAGAAGAATGGGTCTGGGCTTTCGAAAAGATGAATATGCAAAGGGTAAGGTAAAGAGAAAGTCTTTTGAACAACCAACCTGACATAAGGATTCTAGCTCGCCCACTTAGAGCAGATGGATATTCTCGGACGGGGAAAAGCGGCACTCGACATCTATTAAACAAGACCAAGAACAAAGTCATACCATGCCCTCGGGGGAAACTAGTGATGATTGCCATGAATGCAGCCCTCGAGGACGTGTACAAGAAGGTCTTTGCCGATTCCTATCAACATGGTGCACCTCAGAGGGGCGTGAAAAGCCCGTGGAGACTTTGACCGAATGAATAGGGATCAATGGATAGACATTTTTTGAGGAGGAGAATCCAGGA